TGCGTTCCCTGAGAAAAAAGATCACAATATTTATTGTGTATGTGTAGAAGGTTCACTCTTGCTTCTCCAAAAAATAGACGTGCGCTTACCTCTTGGAGATTGACTCCTGTTGGTAAGTTCACATCCTCAGTAGTCTCTCTATAGACTCTCAATTCTTTTGAGAGTTGGTCAACGATTTTCTCTTTAACAACATTTATCGTTAGATCAGTTACCTTTGTTTCCATATTTTGACTATTCATTTGATGGATCATTCGGCCAGCCCTAACGGCTACAAGAATAGCTACAGGCAGAGCCAAACCCATCCTAGAAACGAAATCAGCAATGAGTTGATCCATAACGAGTATTAGATTGAAGTTCTCTTAAAGAAGACCGCCAACTCGTATCCCGAAGATACAAGACAAGCAAAGCGCCCGGTCCTCTTCTCTTGTGTCGAAGTGTGGTGAGGCCTCACAGAAGGAGTGGGAAATTGGGGAAAAAGCCGAACCGGAACTAACGGAGATCACGGTATACTCCGTGCTGCGAAACGGGCCAGTACAATACCACGTCTTATTGAGGCCATGAAGACGGACAGCGCTTGCCTCTTGCCTATATCCTATATATAGTATATAGGGTAGGGTTCTTTTCGATCTTGTACCCAGTCCACTGAACACCAACCCAATCTCGACAAAGAAAGTGAACTTTTGGAAAGATCTATCCTACACTTGCATCCTCGCATAAAAGAAAGGACTCAAGGGTTCATAAGGTATAGTATAGGTTAAGGTCTTTACCTGGACCTGGACGGATCGAATAGAGCCCTATTCTATCGAGCTCTTGTAGGTGCGCCACGTTTACTCACCTACTATATTTCTTAGTTTGATTTTTGAAGAAGTTTTCAATTGAGTTTATAAACTAAAATGTAACGATAACCTACATAGGACCTTTTTGTTTAGGATTTTTTTTAACTGGTTTTTCTTTCCTCTTGTTAATTCAATTGTGTAAATGAAATTTCAAAACAAGCAGAAAACACGTTTTTGGAAAAGGAAGAGCAATTGAGAGAGAACCACATGCAGAACACATAGAGAACTCTTGTATGTATAGAAGATTGGAAGCTCAGCTTTAAGTCAAGAAGGGTCGGGGAGTCGCTGCGCCTACAATCTCGACAGTTGTGGTTAAAAGGTTTTTCTTTTTTTCACGCATCTATTAAGAAAGGCAGAATCCACACTTTTATCATTTTAAAATGCCCAAGAGGCCTGGTTCTGGTTCAGCATGAGGAGATAAGGATAGAAGTTATGAAATTGTTATCACACTTATCCATCTTATCGAGCCAACAGCATATAGGAGCAGTCCACCAAATATTTGAAAGAGTCCCCGAGGCACAAAAAAAATGATTCAATTCAATCTTTTAAGCTATCTATCAACAACAGAGGGCCTGCTCATAGTCAAACTAGATTAGATGGATTCCAACTGAACTTCAACTTCTACTTGGTTGATAGATTCAGGGGTAGTGCTGGAACATAATTAAGGACGACCTCCATCTCCATATGGTAATTGAAGTCGAACAGGAGCAAACCAGATGCAATTCAATCCTTCTTCCTGGCAATGATTTCCAAAAAAGCAAAACCTCACTAGACCGAGGCCCATTGCTATGAGGACTACACTGTATAAGAGAATGACTAAGGTAATTGCCAATAGATTGAAAGACACGCTGGCTCTTTAACTTTTAAAAAGGCGCCCTCCTAATCTCATTTGGATAGGAAGAGATATTGATGATTATCCCAAGGAGGCTTACTAGTCAGCTGATAGATCAGGTGAGCCAGCCATGATCACTAAACTCGCCAAACCAGGCATATGATAATGTTAATCATAGGTTTCTATATGCGACAGGAAAATGGGATTTGCATAGTAGGATACGAAAGTTTTTTTATATACAATGAATAGTACCTATCATCCATGGACGACCAGTGGGGTTCATAATAGGAACCAAACAAAGGTCTGCAACAAGGCTGTCCCCTCTCTCCATATCTCTACGGCTGGTTGCAGATGACACTGTAATAATAACAAAGCCAGATAGAGAGACTTTTCGAGGCTTCAAAACTGGGACAAGACTTTTTTTACTTTGGTCATGTTAAAACCCCAGACGACGACGGATACTAATACAACTGGGATTCAAAGAAGGATTAACAGACGATCTATGGACTTACTTGGCTTGGTCCCAGTTTATAGGCATTAAATAAATCTATAACTAGGTGGAAAGGGCGCAAAGAAAGCAGGAAAAAATGCAGTCAAAAGAAGCCTGCCTTAGTCTCAAATAGGGCTTACCCTCAATGGCAGACCAACTACCAAATGCGGAATGACGGTCGTGAGCCGGTCCTTATGCAATTCCTAGGCGTGAAGGTGGACAAGGTGGCGGGAAGCCTCCTTATATTTATATGGCGTAGCCCTTCGAGTGAAGCATTCGATTATGCGTGCTGGCCGCTCATCCTTAAAGTAAAGGCCGGGTTGAGAAGGAAGAGAGAAAACTTCCTCATTTTAGAAGGCTATATCAACGGGAGCCTGTCAAGGCCGAGGAGGCCCGCTACCGTGCTAACCCCCTTCCCTGGCTAGCTTGCTTTCGCTTGCTTCGTATCCGGTTTGGAGCCATCGTCGCAGTTTAGGTTGTAGCATGCCTTGGCGAGGTTTTGCTCTTTCTTGGGAGCGTAGTTCCCTCTCCCTTTGCTTATCTAGCTTTATGTTTACGGTTGCCCCAGTAGCTTTTATGCAACGGGTGTCAAACTACCCTTCCTCCAAGATTGAAGTTTCGCTCCAGAAAATTCGATATTTAGGAAAAGCCATTGGAACCGAGTATAATAGCCCCTATAAGGACTCAGAGCCCTTTTGGAACTTCTTCCCGCCTAGAAGAAAGGCTTTCTTCGTCTGTTGTTACGGATGCCCATTCAAAAGATTCATTCCCTTCTGTCGCATCAAAGAGAAGAGCGCTCGTCGAATCCATGTGGGCTTTCTGCTTCATTCTAAAGTGAAGGTCCCTTCCTATTCCGATTCTTTTTCTATTGATTCTTTTCCGATCGGGCTCTATGTGTCTATATAGATCCTGTTCAGGGATATAACTCAAAAGTGCAAAAGCTCTATTTTCCTCTGCCATTCTATGAGTCTCTTCCTTTTTGCGTATGGCATCGCCACTCCCTTTGGCAGCATCCACTAATTCGGAACTGAATTTTCAATTTCGACCCGGACGTTTTCGTCCTAATAACCAACGAACGGCAAGTGCTTTTCCTTGTGTGGATACTATTGAAATAGGTACATCGATGAGTCGATCCGCCTACACGTTTTGCTTTTACAGCGGGAGTGACTCCACGTATTGCTTGACGTAAAACAGATAGTGGTTGAATCTTTTTTCGATAGAGAATTGGATAAGCCAATGATTCCGTGTTTCAGAATACACCAACAACTAATCGATTACGAGGATCGGATTTTGCAGTTAGAAGAACTCATCTTCTTTTCTTGACAATTGAATGCACCCCTATAGCCATATATTTAGTAATTCCTGAAACTCGTTCTGGAAGATTGTTAAGGGTGCTTTTACAGCTCAAGCAATAGGTGTATAAAGTCAATCCAGTACTCGAAGTAGGGCGTTTAGCAGCTAGTCATTCAAGGTATAAGAGAAAATGAATTGAGCTCGACTCAACTAAACTAAGGGGAAGCGTGCCAAAGGCTGTTCTTTAAACGATCGGGTCAAAGGAATGAGCCTATGAAGGCAGAGGTTTGTTTACCAGCTGTATGTAATATGAGTGAAAGCAAGGACAAGGACCATGAAGCCAGGACGCAAAGAAGCGGTAGAGAGGAGTGGGTAGAAGGAAGAGAGCTTCTAGGAATAAGTCAACCAATAAGGTGCAAAGCGCATTCTTTTTCGATCCAGGTAATTCATTGAGCAAGGTAGGACTAGCAGGATTATGCTATTGAACTAGAAATTGATATTACAGGCACTACTTTCAGGCAGTAGGTGAAAGGGTAGAAGATCTTTGCGGGTTGAGGCTAGCTCTAAGAAGAGGTTTGGGAGTAGTTGATAAGCAGAGGTTGCTTGGCATTCTCTCAATAGAAGGAAGCGGAAATGGTCAAACTCTAGGGTAGGGGCGAAGTAACTAGAGATCTCACCCAGGAATCAAACTTGGTTGGTGCTTACAGGAACGGAAGGAAAGGCAATAGCAAGGCTTCTTAATCTTACGGTTCACTCACTTGCCTGAGGAAAATCCCAGCTGGATCACATCACTTTGGCAAAGAGGGTGTTAAGGTCGGTAGCTGACTTGGATGAGTTCAAGAAGAAGAAGGGAGAAGTCGCGGACATTGACAACCCCGGCGGAGGGACCATTCCGCGGGCAAGAATTTCGGACTGGATTCTGACTGCCTTCGTTCATTTTATTCCCAAGAGTTTCTTTTTACTCTAATCCGGCAGCTGTCGGTCGAGCATGCTCAGTTTCATCTCATTCCTCAGTCACATATGGCCCGAAAGGGCATTCTCAGTTATAAAAAATGGAAGTGAGGGACGCTAAGAGAAGCAATTCTTTGATTCACTTCGCCTTGAAAAGTCCGTTACAGGAAGTGTTACAAGCGATTGAAGACCGATGTCCGGAAAGGGAATAAGTCTTTCAAGGACCCGGCTTCGTGTACGAGAAAGAGGAGAATCAAGGGCATGCCCGAGCCGAGCCCCCTCTTGATTGGGCCAGAGGAGAGTCACTCTTTCAAGCAAGGATGCTATGACCTCAGACTTGAGATCGATTGAAAGATATAGTTTTGAATGAATCAAATGTCATCCATCCCGCGTTTTGGGGCTGTCATAATGTGACAGTTTCGACTTCCATCGGTCGACTTCTGTCGGATCTGTCTATTCCGTTTAGGGAATGGGCTTATGCCGACCTTTTTGAATATCGGTAAGCTATCCTTAGTCAAGCTCTGGAAGTACTTCCACTCATACATATGAGTTTAGGTTTTTCTTCAAATCTCGTATTGAAGGTGCAAAATCAATGGCAGCTGCTTCTGCTACAGCTACAATGGGTTCCGCCTCTTTGCTTTCTAGTGCAGGAATCCGTAATATCGTGCTGGGACTCTAGCTAAAAGCTAATCCGTTCTCTTGCCCTCATCCAGTTACGAGTTGCTAAGCTACTGAGGAATCTAGCTATGAGCGATCCCGACTCTCGTTACTAAAATCCAGTTCGTGTCTAATCTCTAGTGTTTCGTTCTTGTCTTATTAATCGAATCAGCCGGGGATCAAGAAGACCTTCTTTTCGGTGTGCAGTAATGCAGCTGGAAATAGAATGGCATTTCCCTTGGCTGAACCTCTCTGCCCTACCACCTTCTTTCTGAATATCGAGCTCCCGGTCTGATCTGACGGTTTTTTGCTCTTCTAAGGAAAGTCGGAATGGCAGCTGTGAATTCATTATTTGAATGAACTGTACTCTCGATTCCCTTCCATAATCTGTCTTTCAGTGCGCCAGCTCATTAGCATCTTTATTACGTTCAAGAAGGAGGGAGGTAGACATACTTTCATCTGTACGGACGGTCACGTCGAAAGATTGAATGCTGTGAGATAGCATATCGAGAAAGACCCAACCCGACGGGTCATTCCTTCTCATATCGATTGTTCCGGTCGCTTCCCCGGATCTACTTCTTTGTAATCCAGCCACTTTACAATCTTCATGATTCAACCATCTGCCCTCCTTTCCTCTCTCAAAGGGCGCACGGACTATTCTCTCTTAGCAACTACCCGAAAACCGCTTTCCTTCCTCTCTTGCCGGTGTCAAAGTCAGTGCTCTTTTCTTCTCTTCAGAAACTTAAAGCCACAATAAGGTGAATAACTTCACTTTGATTCCTGCACCTCTTTTGCTCCGTTTCTGATCCGAGAAGGCTGCTAAATTAGAAAGAAGGTATAGATGGGAATGATATTGGTCAAACAAAATGGATGTGTTATGTTAGATTCCGTCAGTGGATGTTTCCAAGTTTTCCTTTCCTTCGCTTTCTCTTAACTGACTCTGAGACTCAATCGTCTGACTTGGATTCGCATACTGGGGTAAAGGTGACCCTATCCTCTTGTTGCCTTAAGGCTTCCTTTAGCTAAGGTTTTTATTCCTCACTCATCAAATCAAGTAGACAGACTTCTAGATGACGTGGCCCTTTCCTGACATCATCACACCCGGTATGGGTATCCGTTTTCAAAAACAAAAAAGAAAGGCAATAGGGGCAGCCTTACTCGTGACCTCTCGCTCCAAGTATGGAGCTCGTACCCTACGGTCGAGCATCAGAAAGAACCTCCCCCTACCTACCTAAAGGGTACGCATCTCCGTAAACTAAACCTTTTAGTCGAGCCACATTCTGTTCATGGACTACTTACTCCATCTGGAAAGGGCTTTCCGCCAGAAGGGAGGTGAAATGCTTTCTTATCACAGTGGATATGACTGCTTTCCTTTCCCAGAACTCTATCCCGTGATCCGCAAAGGCCTCTCTTTACGAAGAGTGCTCACATAAGAGAAATTGTACATGCAATTTCTCTTTATCCCAAGCTGTCACACAATCCTTTGTTCCACTTCAAAAAGAAAGTTTGATCTTATCTTAGATCGATATCCAGTAGTAGTATAGTGTAAGGTAGGGTTGGGTATAACAGGACTTGAACCTGCGACCATTAGGTTAAAAGCCCAATGCTCTACCAACTGAGCTATACACCCTAAAAAAGATGTAGGGGGACGGATTGGTGCGGAAAAGAGGGCGGCCCCTCTTCTTCTCATCATAAGGGGCGTCGGGCTCTAAAGCCGGCCTTACTCAACACGTCACTAAGATAAGAAAGGTTGCTTGTTTCCACTCATTGAGGATTCTATCTACAAAAGAAGGTCAACGGGGGATACTCGACGTTGCTCTCACTGACACCATCTACGAGAAGGTGAGGTCGTCTTTCGCCGCCATACGGTTCGCCTTACAAGACGGATAAGGGGAGGAGCGGTTATCTATGTAATTACGGTCTTTGTTTTGTTGGCCGTTGTTCCGGTCGAGCACTCTCTTTTCTTAAAAAAATTCCGTCTTACCATGACTCCTGACCAACCCGCGAAGGGTTGTGAGGTTGGATCAGGTACGAAGAATGAATCTATATCTGTGTACGGAAGGCCGGCGGCCGCGTGACTGTTCGAGCGTAATGCAGTGGTGGTTGGTTCCGATTCGACAAGGGTAGAATGCCTGGTCGAAGGTCCAGTACAGTAGGTATCAGGCGTGTTCGTTTTGGCTCCCGAGCGAGAACGAGAAATAGGCACCATCCTTGCTGCTACGTACGTTGACCTTGACTTGACGGATTTATCCAATTGAACCCACAATCAAAGGAGGACCACATGGGGCTCGACGAAACAGAAAGTATCAGCATTAAGAAACCTCGTGGGGTTAGCAGAAAGAGCCGGCATTCATTTCTTCATTCATATTCATAGCTGAGTCTACTAAAAGAGGGACCAGCCTCATCGTGGTGATTATAGGACATCTATGATCGTTCACCTCTAATGTGACACGTTCCCTCTCAGTTATATACGGCATCAGTCGGCTAGGGAGCGGGTCCCCTCTTTTCTTCTTCCGGGGAGGCAAAGTCGTCCCCTCTACTGATCGAACCCTCAGTTCGGAGGTCTTCGTCAACATGTTACGAGGCTCCAGTCTTCGGCGGGGCATCATTACTTGACTTAGAAAGGCGAACGGCAAGGGAAAGCGAAGTGCGCCTGGTGCGCTTTCTTTTTTCATGATATACCAATCAGAATGGAGGGCCTACCTACGTGATTGATAGAATCACTACATAGGGGGGGCACTTGATGCGGGAGAGGCATGAGTGCAGTTCGATCGTCGCGGTGTATTCGTTTGTAGTGAGTAGGGCCTGCCTCTTTCTCATCAGTTCGCCTCCGCTCTATTGAGCGGTCTCCATTCCTACGGCGGTTTTGGTGACGTCTCGGGCCGGATTGACTAACCTAACCCTTAATTGACGTGACGCCATAGTTGGGTGCTCCGCTTTAGTGTAATTGACGAAGGCTAGGCTAGGTTTGGTACTACCCAAATGAAAAGAGATGGGGGTCGATAGTTGGCAAGGAACTGGATCCCCCCCCCCCAAAAAAAAAAAGGCCTGCTAGGTGATCGAAATCGCTCAGGTCAGTGAGGACTCACTCACTCACCTACTCCTTATAATAGTTTCTTCTATCTACGGAATTCAAAAGGCGACCCGCCGCGCCGGGCTATAAAAATAAGATACAGCTGTTGTACTACTTGACTAGTAAGAAAAAGCTTACGTAAGAACTGGAAGACTCTTGTATGTACAGTAACCCTTTACTTCTGCTATTGGTGGACTGTTCCACAGAAAGGCCGACAGAAGCAACGTTTTTTAGCGCGCAGCGCTTAGCTTCTGCTAGCGGCAGGCTAAAGGCTATGAAATAGGTTCAGTTGGAAGCCTAAGCCAAGAAGGTATGAACGAAGTGACGGATGAAATTCCTTTTCCCTACCCTAACCTAACCTAAGATCTCCGACTTATGCTCAGTTCTCCTCGGTCGGTCTCGATCGATTACTTTTGGTTAATTTAGTAGGTGTCGATAGCAGCAGAACCCATTCTTTGGTCCATACCACGAAAAAAAAAGTATGCCCTTTATTTCACTAGATAGCTGACGGTCCTGTTATACCGTACAGACGCGTGCTTGTCCAGTTTTTCAGGGATGGCTTCATCAATAACATCTGTCACCGAGAAAGGCTTTTACATGGATGTATGGGAACCAAGGGCTCCATTTAAGTAAGCCCGCAGCATCACTACCAGATCGAAAGTAAAGGTAAGTTTCGGTTCTAGGTAAAGATCCATAAGCACCAGTCCCAGCTCCTTAGCCAACATAGCTAGATCGAGTGTATTCGCTCCCCTCAAGGGAATATGAACTTATGCGCCTACCTTCGCTACTGGGACTGAACTTGATCTATTTTATAAATAAGTTTTCTTAGTGCTTAAACCAAAAAAGATCCTCAAACTCCGCTCCCCAAATTTAGGATTTAGGATGTAGGATGTGCTTTCTCTATTTCCGTGTCCTGCTCCAACTCGATTTTTCAGTGGTTACGAAGAGATTCAACCTTCTTTATGATCCTCAAAGGGTTCGGGTCTTCTTGTCTTGGTTCAACGCGCTACAGATCTGTATATGGGACTGGGGCAGGGGTTCTTCATCTATCAAGAGAGGGTTCCCGGTAATCAAGCTAGAACTCCTTCGGACCCTTGCTTTGTTTTATCTTCGGAAGTCTCTACTCAGACGGAGATGGGTTTTGTTGATCCAGGTCGTACTTTATTGACTCAAGGAAAGTAGGTTTAGAAGGTGACACCTCCGCTAATTGTCAAATTGCGTCTATCGGATAACTACTGTAATCTAATTTCTCAGGTTCCTCAATGCTGGCAAAAGAGCTTTGAGACGGAGTCCTTCCCGCCCCAGGATAGAATGTGAATCAATAATGAATGCGCCTAGGAACTACGATTCTGAAGAGGCTACGTTCCCGGCCTCCCCTCTTTCGGATTAGATTCTAGTGGCTTTCTCTCTTTTTTTCTCGCCCTAGCAGCAGAAGGCTACGCTCCTCGGATTCGTACCTCAGACTTAGAATCTTCGTCCTAAAGTTCTTAGAATTCAGTGGCATGGCTGAGGGGTATCTACTAAATCTTACCTTCTGGATTAAGCCTAGCCGACTATCGCTATCGATGCTTTTGGAGATAAAGTTAGCCCTTAGGTTCAGAATAAGATCCCCTTTTTCCATCTAGACTAAGCCTAGAAAGAGAGTGAGCCGATCAGAACTAGGAGATGATAGGATAGCTATGCTGGCTGAAACGCGCTTCACCTTAAAAGAGATACTTTCTTAAGGTGATCGGTTCATTGGCAACGACAGATAGGCGCGATCAAAACATTGCTAATATGAGACCATCCTCTGCCGGAGGGATCAGTTTGACCAGGGCTCAAATCAGACCATGTAGGGCTTATTCTTTCTAAGAACAGTAATCCCAGGCTGATTAGAAAGCTTACGGACCTGAACCACTGGACCAAGACAAATATATAGACAGTACTATACCGAATCTACTTTTTAGACTTCAACAGAGCCTGGACCACTAGTAGACCACGAGACAAAGAAACGGATTTCACTTCAAGTGAAAAAGAAAAGCCAGTCACTTCGCTCACCAAAAGAGAAAGAACAAGGCGAAAGCATAGCTTGATGAGATCCGGGATGAGGAAAAACCAGTATGACAGAAAGATGCCACCAGCTGTAGAGATTAGAAAAGAACTGTACTTGACCTTCTAGCACGGAACGGAATCACATTCTATTGAGAGAGCAAGATGAGCGGAAAAAAGAGAGTCCCGCCCCATAAAATAAAAAAGGGCGCGCTAGAAGAGCGGGCGAAAAGAAAGAGAATTTTGAAAGGTTGGAATTGTCCTGGTAGGACGTAGATTCCAAAAGATGGGCCGTGAGCCCGGAATCAGAATGGGTGGAATCGGAACTCCCGTCGAGCAAGACTGAGCCTTCACTTCAGCCCTAGGAACAATGCCTTCGGAAGTGGCAGAAAGCAGTGAGAGACCATTCCATATTCTTTTCCTCTTACTCTTTATTCTACGAATCTATTGGACAAAGAATCATCGCATTCCTTATTTCCGGGCTTACTCCTGCCTTTCCTGAAACCAAAGCTGCACACTTACTTACAAAGAATCCTTTCCTCCCTCGCGCTGATTTAATGATTTAAGATAAGAGAGCGGCCGTAGGAGATACAGCCAAAGCCGAATTCCAAACCAGATAGCTCATTTCGCTCAGAGAACTTCACTTGCTTGACAGATTAGAATAAGACTGATTGATTCGTCTTCTTCGGGCAAGTTACAAGACAGAGATGATATTTACCGTTGATTCTATGCACAGTTTCATTCCTTATATTCTATAAATAATTTAAACGGATGCCCGTGTGGTGCAGACTCTATTTGAATGGGGTATTCTTGTTACCCTAGTTGAATTAGGCTCATTCCTTCATCTTACTTACCTGTGCATCTCAACCCCAGACAGGAGATGACTTTGATTACCCGTTCCGCACCTGTATGACTGAATTTCATGCTTCAAAGCAGAGTTGAATCAGGCTTGAAACCCTAGCACCGAACCCTAGAAGTGAACTACTCGAATTCAAAATAGGCTAATGAGTCCGCTGCACACTTTCTATATCCGTACCTAATGCCCCAGGAAATCCAATCATTCGACTGAGAGTTCCGATCCATGTACTGTGCCTCTGAACTAGGACTCCTTACTTGACTTCAGAATGAGATGAGGGATCTAATACAGAATTCCTAGCCATCACAGCTTCCGGCTTCCCTTCCGCACCTGGCTTAGTTCATTTCATTCAAACTAGGCTAACAGAACTAAGTGAAGTCGTTTCATTCTCTTCCCCCCTTGCGTATTGCGTACTTACTTAATAAATGAATGAAACACAGTCTAATGCCTTCCTTCCCCCTCACTCTCCTCGGTCAAGTGCTTAGATAAGTTTTTTAAGTGAATGGTAAGAAAAGGTTTGGTACTCGGCTCATCTTGGTTGAGTTGCTTAGAAAGCTCCCTCCTCTCGTCGGCCAAGCCGCTTCTCCTTCATCTGTCTTTTTCTTTCCGCCTAAAAGAAAAGGGAAGATTAGCCCCTGCCCCTTCTCTAAAAGCTTCTCTGATTCTGTTGACATGAATGAAGCCGTAGTAGGTCAAGAATCGGTTTTTCTAATGAATGAACCGGCCTGAACTGAAAGGGAAGAGTTTGATTTCCAGCCATAGTCATAGCGGGCACTCTTTCTTGCTTCTTGTCTACTCCCATGCCTGCTTTCGGTAGGAAGACAAATAGGGGATCAATATCAATCAAGATTGTTCGTGATGCTGCTGCTTGATTTTATGTAATCCCGGGGTCAGGCTCAGACTCGGATTCCTAGTCGGAGCTGTTGTTTTCCCGAATCGAAGGCTTTCTGTGGCCTTTCACTTCTCCCACTAAGATCAGACCTTTTCTGATTTGGATTTCCATTTTTTCTCCTTCCATGGAACCTTATCTGCCTCTGCCTCAGTAGCCGACTTTGCTTTTGGTAAATCTGTATCCGCTGCCCCAGGTGGGTATGCAATTTGTTGCATATAGCTTTCGAAGGTCGGGACTGGCCTAGGCGCGACGGCCCCCTCTAAGATGACAGATCTATGAATGAGTCGTCATCGTCATTGAGGTCATCAATCAAGGAAAGCGGATTCGTGATGACTATCATAAAAGAGATCCAGATTCGAAGCTGGTCATGCCCTTTTCCTTTGAAACGAGCGGTGCGTGTGAGCTACCGAACGAACTTTGTTTAGCATTTCAGTCTTGGGTGGCATCTCCAATGATGTTCGGCATGGTGTCAACTTGATCTCGCTGTGAAAGCTTCAGGGTTAGACCAAAGGAAGAGAAGGCGTCAGGACAGACAAAAAGCCTAAAAGCTTACAAAAAAAGAGCACTAATGGCCCCTTTTCGGAAAGAGCCCGTCACGTCAGGGTCCCTCGTCTTGTAGTTACATGGTATGGCTAACGCTCCTTAGAGAACAGATCCGCTTCCCTAGGCGGGGGCACCCCGGCTCTAAGAATAGCTCCTAATCTGGGTAATAAAGGGAGTGAGTGCAAGCCCCCGTGGTTGTTAGTCCCATAGGTATAGAGCACGATCACGTGAAGAAGAGCATACCACCGATTGATTCATTTGTCTGATTCGGTATGTAGGCACAGATAAAGCGTTCCGGCTTGAGCCGATAAAGTCTCACCCTTCGATGTACATCCACAACTTCTCAGCTCTTTCATTGCAACTCACCACCCAACCTCTCTCCTTCCCATGGGCAAGCGCATCCTTCAGTTAATGCTTCGCCCCTCAACTGCCGATGATATTGATCTTTCCTTGCTTCGAGTTCGACATCCTCTCAAGTCAAGATAAAGAATCGGAAATCTTTGATTTTAAATCTTTATTTTGCCTCCATCCAGCCTGAATTACGCCCTTTTTACCCTAATAGAATGAATGGCCCCTCCTGGCTAATGATAAGATTCTCAATGCTTGATCGGCCAGGGATGAAGCTACTTTGGAAAGGGCCAAGAATTTCATTCAACAAGAAGAGGCCAGAAGATGCGATTCAATCAGCCAGATGTTAAAAAAAAAAAGGCTGTCTTTTGATTGAAAGCCCCGGCCCGGACGGAATTCATTTTGTATTTGTAGAAGAAGTCTTGGCCAATTGTTAAGTAGAAGTAGTTGAGACGGTGCGAAAAGCTTTTCATTGAGGTGAAGAAAGATTGAATTCCTCTTTTGATCACACTGATTCCTAACCGACCTCTTCTCGGAAAACGAGTCTCGCCTCAGCAGTTTTTTCCCAGGGAATGAAGAGGGACTGATGACTTTCCTGCTTGACTTTTTTTACTTGAAACCATTTTCCATCTCGTGAGGGGGTGTTAGCATACGGCCGGTTGAAAGGGAACTGAATGCGTCAAGTCTTCACTCCGGATTCCACGTTGCAATCTCTGCCGACTTATCCTCTGCAATTAGTCTAGCCAAGTCCACTAGAAAGGGATTCGTGAACAACAGCATCAGTGAATCCCTGACGTTCCCTGGAGAGCTAACAGCAGCTGATGAAATGGCAAGTGCCAGGCTAAAGGCAAAGAGCATATTCCTGCGAACCTTCGAAGAGATTTTTCACAGTTGAACAGGAGGAAGAACAGCTTAGCTTCTTCAATAAGAAAGAAGAGAGAGCTCCGGGGAAGTAGATCCAGCGGAGACCAAATCCTCTTTCCGGTGAAGAATCGATGAAGGGAATGCGCAAGCAAACAAAAGACATTTCATTAGTAGACGGGGAAAAAGAAGAACATGAGATCATGGAGTAGAAAGAGGGAGTCCGGCTTTGGTTCATTGGCCCCTGGCCGGCCTTTTTCTGCCCCCGGACTGTCTCCTAAGACACCCCTCCAAAATAAGGTCAAAGTCGTGTATCCGCTCTCAGATTCGCATGAGCTACGGCTCTCGTCCTGACCGAGATCTATTCTCGGGAATCCTCTCTCTTTCTGCCAGTGCCAGCCTCTTCCTCGAGCACGGGGTTAGGGGAAAGAAAGTTCTCTCATCTCAAGCAAGCCCACCTCTCCTGCCAGCTCGTATGTTGCCAAACCTCGTTTCGTACTTTTTGGCGAGTTGCTTGTCTCCAGTAAGAAAGCTCACAAGGAAGAAGCTAACCTATGATTTAGTCGAGTTGCTTCGCTCCCCAACTCGTTTAAGTCAACCGATGCCATGGGTCATTCCCTTGTTTACGAAACAGGGCTATGAAAAGCATCGAGAAAGAGGATTGGAACAACTACCTCCCAGTCTATCGGGACTCTACCTATTTGGTTGATTCTTGCCCTGGGCTTCACTCCCTTAATCCCGTTCCTTCGCTCTCCGGGCTTCTTCCTTCTAGGCGAATAAGTGCATAAACTTCTGTAAATAAAATAGAAAGACAAACTTATGAAGAAAGCACCGGTAAGGTTGTACCTAAGCCTAAGGGCTGGCCTGGATGTAATTCCCTCCGCGAGCTACCGGATCTAATGCACCATTCTTCGGCCTATTACTAACAGTTTCGATGTACCAGATCGTCTTGTGTTTCATCAATATTCGGCAGGAGCTTTGATTCACGCCCTTATTCCTTTGCTTTCAATGGGAGCTGGGTCTTATGTCACCTCTCCTCTTCCTCTTCTTGTGAGCATGAAACCATCAAGAGTCAAAGCTGAGACAAGGCTAATCGCTAATCGTGATGTCTTACTATATTTTAATGCCTTTGTCCCTCGCTTACTTTAAAGCTGGGTTGCCAATGTTCGAAGACCTGTAGTTTCTGCTGTCAGGATAGCAATTCCTCTTTGTTTACATGCTACCCTCGCGTGACCTCACCCCAGGTAAACCGAACCCGGCCGTAAATTTGACTTTCTCGGAGTTCCTTCTTTCTTCTGCCTCTCCAATCAGATCTAACTGGCTGGCACTCCCGGATTGGCTGCTTTATTACTTTATGCCAACTAAGACATATATCAAAAAGGCATGAAAGCCTTCCTCTAAAGGGTTTGTACCAGTACTTATCGAAACTCCAGTTTTCCAATGCGTGAACTTCTTTTATTTCTGGGCATGCTAAGATCGCTTATTCCGCATCAACTGGTGATTCTTTTCACCCCTAAAGTAAAGAAGTCAAATCAGTTAATTAGTAAGTTCCGTCGCTCCCAACCAGTTCTTCTTCGACCGCGAGTGAACCATAGCCTTTTACCGGAGATAGCCTTTTCTTTTTCTTCACTTTCGTCATTAGAGTGAATCGGTTTATGAGAATTTAATGCTTAATTCGGGTCTTCCAGGTGAGTGTCAGCGAAGAGTGGGAAGGTGGTAATGAAATTGGCTCCAATGCCAATAAGAAAGCTGCCACTAATAAGTTAAGTGAAGTGCATCAGAAAGGCGTGGTTGGCCAATAGAAGCTGTTCAAGGCATAACTATAGTTATTCGCCGATAGGTGGAGTATGGAAGTTAGGAAGAGAGGGTTGGACTATCTTGGCTCTCTCAACAAGCATGGCTCTTTCTTAAGCTTAAGCCAGTCAGGCATGCGTCTTTCTAGCGCTGGTAAGGCAATGCTAATTCTTTCTTGGACATGTAGTGCCCTATCCATTAGTGGGGCTCATCAAAAACTGGACTTCTAAATGATTTCCAAGCTTAGTTCATCCGGGAGCGTAGTGGTTTCAAGAGCTGCATGTCTACGAAATCTTTATCTTCCGCTCTCATTACGATGATAAAAAGCAATTCTTTGGTCTATCTTTCTCGAGTGGTCAGTTCTCAGGGGTTGGATGAAGCAGTGGCTGCGTTATTGCCATTGGTATTATGGCACAATGCTGTTTTAGGATGTGCTCTGGGTGACCTATGGAATTTAAGGCTCCTGTTGTGTTGTAAAAACCCTTTGGGCCATCAACCGAACTGATTCAGAGCTGGTTCGGTTTGGGCAACTATGGAAGTTGTATGATCAGGTAACCACTTTTGGTATCCAATTCCGGTTGCCGGAGTCACGACAAGCCCCTTTTGTTTGGGGTGGTTACTCGGAGGATCATGTTCCCTGGTATCACGATATCAAAATGCTGTTTTCTCCTTGGTCTTTTTCGATCGGCGTAACTAGAAGTAGGAACTAGACCCATGTTCTTTAAGGCACCGTCGGCCCCTCCCTTATGAATCATCCTTTTTCTTTTTTCTGGGTTTACGTCGAGAGAACGGATAGTTCGTAATGTATGTTAGGAGGGTACGAGAAATGCTCCACTGGCAAGGTCCTTTCAAGCAGGTAAGGAGAATCTTTCTAGAGGTAAGGAAAATATACATACAGATACAGATACTGCTGCGGGGACAGGGATAGCTTTTCCATCAGTCCCTTGGGCAAGGAAGTAGGCTAGGCAATCTAGTGAAAAAACAAGTGATCTATTTGAAAGCTGTTACATTTCATTTCCAGGGTGAGAGTGTCCTTAATCGAGTATGAGTCCCCGGGTATGCTTTTCCAAGTCCAAGTGTTCGAAGGAGGCGAGCTCCCTTTAAGAAAAAGCCCTTTCCTGTTACCGTTGATTCCAGGTAGTTTCTTGAGGACGTGAGCAAGACAGATAAAGCTAGTTTATTGTGCAGAAAAAAAAGTAAGACTTTCCAGCTTTTAAGAGAAAGCAAGCACTCCTAATCGGCTGTTGCAAGCTCAGGGCGAGGGGTGGCACTCAATTTACTGTCGAGAAGGCGGATTCTGAAGTGTGTCACATCCGAAACCCGCAAATCAAGACAGAACTCTTCTTTTTATAGAATATTCTCAGTCATATTCAATCTCGACTTATTCAAATAAGCCGAACATTACACGCAAATAGAACAATGAACACTTTAAGAAGTGATAAGCGAATTCACTCATTAAGGGGTCATAGTAGAATTAAAAGCTTCTCTCGCTGCCTTCGATTCAAAGTCAAAGAGTGGTGCGGACTTACCTAACCCTATACAGAACAGAAGACAAGTAAACTTCCCTGATACGAAAGCCTTGGATAGTAGGGACAGGGTAAACCATAAACTGCCATAAAGGAATCCATATCTTTCCTATCGGCTATCTTGTGGTCTAGCTATGGTCTAAGATGGGAAGGCCTGTTTCTAAATTAAATAGTAGGAGGATAGATAGGGCCAGGCCATAAGCAGAGGAGCAGGTTGAAAGGGTCTCATGCTACGATACGAGTCGAATACATAGAGGTAGAGTTCGGGTTAATAGATAGAATTGGGAAACCCCCTCTCCCTTTTGTCGGTGATACAGTCGTCGCGGCTGGTTAACGAGATTGAACAAAGTCAAGGGCGCGACGGGGTCCAGGCAAGGGTTTCGGTGAACTAAGTAGTAAATTAAAAAGAAAGTCGCTTTAGGAGCGGTTGCTAAGCTCTTTCTCTAGTCAAGGTCATCGGCGAGGTAGAACCATTCTTTTTGGTTTGGGTGTTAGCGCTAGGAGAAGGCGAACTAGCAGCCGTATCAAAGAAGTTGTTCGTACTGACCTCACGCTTAGGGTTCGCTACCCATAAGTCGTTCTGCGGAACTTTCTAAAATTCTAGAGTTCCGAATGGAGGAGACTGATTCAAGAGAAGAGGCTTCGATTGAGCCCATGACCTTGCTTGAACTAGAATTGGATAGCGGGGACTGATACAGGTGGTCGGCTTTAGCTTTGCTAAAGGCAATGAGGGAAAGCTTTCTAGTCTGGGCAATTCACACTAACCGAATCTCGCATAGAATCCATAAATGAAGAAAGCATCTCAATTGGAGAAAAGTTCGTTTTCCTCAACGAAATTCCACTCATAAGTAGGTTCACATCGTGATCTAAGTTTCATTTCCGGTTATGATACTGGTAAAGAGTCCTATTCTTCTCCCCGGGTTATGAAATAATTCAATAGCTCCGGGCCCCTCACTGCATTCCAGGGCAAGCCCCTCCCCGATCCTCCCATTCCTACTGGATTTTAGCAAAAAGAGTATGAACACTGTATCGCTATGCCCCTCGCTTAGCCCCGCTCTTTGGTTTAGGATGGATCCGGACTGGACTAAGCCTGAAGATAGAATTACGGACTGGAAGCGAAAACACCGTCAAAATGGCTTCTTTCTTTGTCTCCGCTGGACTTGTTTTGTAATAGCTTGATGAGCTGAACCAAGCCAAACAAGAGATATTACGTTCTACCTTCTGCTTCGAGCCCGGCCGAGAGCACGCTTCCCGAGAGTCTCTTCCTTCCTAGAAATAGAACTCTAACTCTCCGTCCCGTCTCCTTACTCGAGATATCTGAGATAGCTCTGTCAACTAATAACTTATAATAGACGAGCCCATTATCCTTCTGTTCTGAACTTGCTTCTTGGTATGGTACAGGAGGAGGGGCGAAGAATTCTAGTTCTAGTTCTGCTTCTGCCTAATCTTTAGTACCGCTTTGAGATTGAATCTTTAGAACCATGTGCCTAAGAGGGCGAGGACCTTTTAGGCCCTAATTCTTCCCCCGGTTCTACCTCCTTCTGCAAGAGTGATCTATCCCGTCCACCCGCGAGCTATCCATTCTAACCTGTCTTTGCCTAGCAAGATACGTCTAGTTCTCCCTACGCTTGCCTATCTCAGTAGGAAATTGGAACAGTCTCCGATTTCAAAGGCGAAGCCGAGGCAAGAGCTATACCTTCTGTTCTGGAACCGGAGCAATAACTGCTATAAAGGAAGCAGATGCGCAGGAACGATCCCTAAAGCAAATACTCGGAATGCTCCACGACTAAGTATACCCATTCAGACTCGCTTTTGTTCAATTATAAATAAATAACCACTTTAATGGAGATTTATAGCATCATTCAAGTAAATACAGATTGAGATCGTAGAAACATGAGCTTGTGATATAGCTACACCTAATTCCAAACCGGTTAATGCAAGAACTATAAATAAAGGACCAGGATCTCCTATGAAATAGAAAAGATTATTCATACATAGCATAGTCCAAGCGAACCCACTTAAAATCTTTACTAAACTATGACCGGCCATCATATTAGCAAATAAACGTATTCCTGAGCTTAATGCGCGAAAACAATAAGAGATTAGCTCAAGGAGTACTAAAAAAGGCGCTAACGGCAGTGGGACTCCTGCAGGTAATAAGAAGCTTAAAAAATGAAGCCCATTTTTTTGAAAGCCCACTATAGTAATGCCAATAAAAATCGAAAATGAGAGACCCAAAGTAATGAGAAAATGACTTGTAACTGTGAAGCTATAAGGTATCATACCCTGAAGATTACGAAATAACGAAAAAGTAAAAGTGACCAAGATGCGAGGGAAAAACTTTTGTTTTCCGGAAAGACCACCTATTTGTTCGTTTACCGGGTTCAGCACGAAATCATAAAGAAACTCTACCAAGGATTGCCAAGCATTTGGTACTAAGGTTCCTCCTCCCTTTTTAGTAACAAAATGAACCAGAAGTAGGACCAAACTGAGAGTTAGCAACATAAAGAAAGATGGATTTGTGAATGAGAAATACAAGTCCCCTATTTTCATAGGAATCAATGGGAGAATGGCAAATTGCTCAAGTGGGCTGTTGGGCGTAATCGTAAGAAAGACTTTTCATTTCATCCCTGTAGTTCCGCTTCTTGCTTTCCAAATTCAGGAAGACTTGTCGAAAATCGCTTGGTCCAACCAGCATGGGAGTCGTCGGGGCATTGCTTGGGACGAGTTAAGTAAAGACTGGCTACCTAGTTACACTACCTCACTGCACACCAACCAGAGACCACAATACAAAAATCTCTGCTTGCTTCGAAGCACTTCTAGACCGCACAACTGCCGTCTACTCGAATCTACTCGGAACTAGACTGCGCCGATCTGTCGATTCAATCTATGGCATTCTTCTTCTATACGATAGCTTACCCCGTTTTCCATTCATATGGATTTGGGTTTTTCCGCACCATATTTAGATCTTCCTCTTCTTCGATCCGGAATTCCCAGCAAATCCTTGACTCCTCGAATACAATGGGATTTCACACCTGGCGAATCTTTTACTCTACCTCCTCTTATTAAGACCATAGAATGTTCCTGCAAATTATGACCTTCGCCTGGAATGTGAGCAAATATATCATGTCGATTGCTCAACCGTACTTTGACTATCTTACGTAGAGCTGAATTAGGTTTTTTAGGTGTTCTCGTTGAAACACGCAGGCATACTCCTTGCTTCTGGGGACATTGATCCAAAGCTCGAGTACGGTCCGTGCGCCGTTTTTCTTCTCTACCATCACGAATCAATTGATTTAATGTAGGCATCGCTCTTGACCTTGTCCTCTCCCCTTATGCCCTATCACTAGTGATTACTCCCAATCCAAAGCACCCCTTTTCCATTCATAGAGAAATCCAATCGTCAAAATCAATAAAAAGGCCATCATGGACCAAAATCCAAACAGATCAATCTTGTTGAGAGAGACTGCCCAAGGAAAGAAAAAGGTTACTTCCAGATCAAAGATAATAAATAAAATGGAAACAAGATAAAATCGTATATCGAAACGACTTCTGGCATCACCGAAAGGGTCGAAACCACATTCGTAGGCCGACAATTTTTCTGGATAGGTCGAACTAGGGGAAGCAAATAGAAAAGGAAGACCGAGTAAGATCAAAGAAACTAGCAGACTGATCACTAAATAGATACAAATAGGTGCAAATTCTAACATCACCACAGCCCACTGGGTTCATTCGCTCTGCTCGTGGAGCGGAATACCGGAAAAAAAAGAAAAATCATGAAATAGGAATTGCCTACCCGCTTTCCTTTCGGTCAGCTGCCCCGTGACCAACCTCACAGGTCCCACTCAATCTTTTACACCGATGTATCGTACTCCCTCGACCAGGTCATCATAAGAAAGCAAAATCTTTCCGAAATGAGAGAAGGAGGGAAGGCGGGCTACAACTAACATAATAGCCAGCTGAGCTGAAAAAGGCTAGCTAGCTAGGCTAGCGCGCAATGGCTTTCTCTGATAGGGGCTCGCTTCTTCGACGCTCCGAACAACCTATACGACGGCTCGCTTTCTCTCAGCCACAAGTGGCTTAAGTAGTGGTCGGCATTCCTACGTGCTCCTCCGCCCCCCTACTTTTTAATCCAAAAGGTGCCTTTGAATGTTGTCGTGACGCTTTGGTTACGAAGGTTACGGGGGTCTGGGTTTATGGATGAATTCAGTCAGCGAAAGTCCCTCAAACTCAATCAATATCAACAACATGTCGTGACGCTTGGTTGATTTTGTCAGAAAAGTAGGTTTCGGGGGTTCATTGATTAGTACACCTCTGGTGCTGGTAAGGTCGGGATCGTGGTCGTCCATCTCCAGTTTGCCGGCCGATAAGATCTCTGAGATTGACCAGACAGCTGACTTGGTTTGGCTATTCCTTTCTATTGAAAAAGAGTCAGCTGTCTGCGCGAGTCACCTTCTTCTAGGCTCCGCTGGACGACACGGCATTCTCGTTCAAATATAGGCCGGCCGTCCTTGTGATGGTTCCCAAGGATCCAATATGATACCACTTAGGTCTACGTTGCCACGATATTGTTCTATGTAAGCGGGCGGGCTTGTTAGAAGTTCGGCCCGGTTTTTTTTGGTGTCGTAGGGGAGGGATTGACCTTTCTAACGCATATTCAGTCGTACCGGCATGGCCCCATTGATTTGTTTTCGATCGGAGCATAAAGCAGCGCAACCCGGTTCTACTTGACTAAGCCTCGTGCTCGTCCAAGGAGGGAGTTTGCTTTACCCAACTCCCTTTTTGATAATAAGGCAGAAACCCCCGACCGGACATTCATTAGTTTCGAATGAAGAATGAGGAGTGCCCTGCCCCAGATAGCACCTACTCCTAACAAAATGAAAAGCGTTACTTTACTAAACAAGCAAGAATAGAAAGGGCTTTTCTCGCTTGTTGCTTTCTTCGAATCGCATGCTTGAGCGCAAGAATACATATAAAAGCTTTCCTTGAGTTTTCAATAAAATAAGGGGCGCCCCATCTATAGTGACGGGGCCTCTTTCAATAAAGCTCGCGCTAGGCGCTCTTTTTGGCTTCCCTAAAATCGAATATTTTAGAAATTGGTAAAGACCCACCCCTTGTTTCAGTCAGAATGAGTCCCCGGGACCCCGGGACATTGGCTTCCGCCAACAGTGGACTATTAAGGATCGCATCCCGCGCATATTCTACATTATAGCCTGCAACTGATTCAGCTTCCGCTTCTGGGAGATCAAACGGAGCTCGATTAGTTTCTGCTAGACAAGAAATGAAGAACATAACCAATACAGGGAACAAGGGAATACCAGACCATATCTGCTTTTGCGCCATGACAATCTCACTCGAATTACGGGGACCCACACATATTAGTACAGTATACCGGAGTCCCCGGCCAGAACCACACGTGCAAGTTTCCCTGCATGTGGCTCGTCCGTGCTTTCCTAGGCGCTACCTGTGACTCGGGAGAAGGGGGCGGAACTGCACACTTTCGTGTTCAGAGCATTGTCTGAGTGAGTAGGCAGCGCCTACCAAGCAAAGCTTTCTTGAAGAGGCTGGGCTGCGTACTTTTCGGCGCCCACCTTTTCTTTAGGTGTTGGGGCAAGCCCCAGGAAAGTCTAGGTTGGCTCCCAGCTCCATCTCGGTCGGCATCCTGCTCTCGAGGGAATGGAGTCCTGGAGCGAACTACTCATTGCTGTCTTGCCCAAGGAAGGGCATTTGGAACATTCTTTTTAGGGAGGGAAAACGTGGTTGACAAGCCACTTCGAGGAGGCGACTGGAGTGCTTTCATCAAATAATGCATGTGGGCTGAGCCATTCCCATCCCGACGTGGTGGCCCGATTCGGCCTGGCCTGGTCGGGAAGAGATTCACATAGAGACAGACTACTGTTATCTGGGAATATCTTTCTATGTTAGCTAGCGGGGGCGGGCTTTGCTTTCCTATGGTAGTCCCGCGGCGGCCTCTGACCGTCCGTCCCGTCTCATCTTGATTTGGCTATACTTGTATGTAGCCAGCCATGTTAGCTTCACATGAGAGCCTTTATAAAAAATATAAAAAAGAAAAAGGCTAAAAAAAAAAAGGCACTCATCAGTCGGCCCCTTTCCTATTCAGCCTTGCCACCTCTCCAGTTAAGAGAATAGGTCCCGCGGCCGCCCGCCTGAATCTATACTAGCTGCCACGCACGACCCGAACGATTTCAGCGCCCCTCTCCAGATAAGAAGCAAAGCGTGCCATCACCTACAGCCCTTTCCTCTGCCGGGGACTTCCATGAAATGAAAACGGGCGGCATCGTCGTATGCTCGACATTTGTTGCCCTGGTTTATACCCCGGAGTACTCCTATGGCCGATCTGTCACCCAACCTCCTTAAACAACCTAAAGGCTTGGCCCCGTTCCGTTTGGAGTTGGAGAATGGGCCTTATGGCACGGCTTAGTCAGTTATTCTCGCAGATAAGATTCGGACCGCCACTTCTCTGAAAGCATGGTTTTTGCCTCCCTCCTTGGAGTTCGTCCATTCGTTGGGCGATCCCTTGCTCTCACGTTCGAGTGTTTGCTCGTCGTTTAGGCCGGTGAGTGAGATTTCTGCTCATTGCAGTCACCTCCGGGGTTCTTCGCACCTGGATAGTACCAGGACCCTTGTGCCCCGGCCCTTGATCAGAAAAAGCTGCCCGCCCTATGACCCACAACTCAAAACACGCCTTGCGACGAGACGCGGACATTCCCCATGCTGCGGTTCCCTCCGGTTCGTTCCCGGGTTGGGTTAGGGGAACATCCGAGCGATTGCCTTCGCGGATCCAAACGCGCTCACAAGGCGCACAATAAGAATAAGACCAATAGAGACTTCATAAGAGACCATTTGAGCTGCAGATCGTAATGCTCCTAGAAAGGCATATTTCGAATATAGAGGAGTGAAAGTTCCCAACAATCAACTATCATACCCTTCTATGAACCGTACGAGCACGTCCTCTGAAACCCCCCATCGTGCTTACGGCTCTATACCCCAACGTGACTTGCTCTGGCCCCGGCCCGCTCCGCACCTCGGTAAGCGGACCGTGGGAGCATGGGGGGCGGTATCCGCTTTTGACTGATATAAAATCTCTCTTTTGTCTCTTGCCAAAAAAATCACAATAGAAAAAGTTGTTCTTGCCGAGAAAGTCGCGTCGGAGACATCTTTATCTGAGGTTGGGTCCCCCTGCGTCGACCGGCTCATCTTCGGAATCCGAAAATAAAACAGAGACAGAACAGATTGTTTCAGTGACATATATACGAAGATCTTTTTCCCCTGTTTGAGGCCTCGTACGAATCAGTTACATGGAATCATGCAAAGAGGCTTGAAAGCCGGTGAACTTGACTTATCTTATGCGTCATTTTCAACTGATCATTCCTACCGATCCATTCTATTCCTTGGCTCATCATAAGGATAGCTACTTATAAGATAAGAGGGGAAGAAGACCTGATTCGTATCCATTATGAAATTCCAAAGATCCTTTCCTTCTAGTCGAGCTATCTATCGCTCCTTGTATGGAACTATTACCTTATCTTTAGAGCGTGATTCCAAAGCCCCTGCTACCCCTCTGTCAAGTGAGCTTCAAAAGGTGAAAGTCTTAAAAAAGTGCCCTATCGCGTAAAGCCAAGTATGTGTGGCCCGTCTTCGTGATTTCCCCCCTACACGCTTACCCTCTCGCGGATGTAACCCTTTCCCTATCGGTCGAGCTATTTCAAAAGCGGGTTCGCCAGGACCTACTAGTGATAGAAAGACGGATAATGTTTAATGAGGGTTGGAGACAGGTTTCGAGTCGCCCAATTCAGTTGTCACGGTTTAATGGTGGTAAATCTATAGTCCAGAGGTGGGTCTCGACTGACTTTCCTTTAAGAGGGTGCCTTTTTTTCGTAGCAGAAAGAGGGCTTGGGCAACTAAATCACGTTCGTACGAAAACGAGTTGGAATACTATTTCCGATAGGGAAGCCGGGAGCGAAAGCCAACAGGCGAGGGTTTTGAATTCCAGAGTCTCAGCCGTAAGGGAACGAACTACATAGGATTCTCCAGCTTTTGATCTTAGAAGGCGACCCAAGGGAGGGCTGTGACTTATACGAGTGACCACCCCTCCCCCTATGGTCGAGCTGCTTCGCCCCTCTCCTGACAAGGTCAGTCTCAAAGACCCAGACTCTTTCGAATCTGTTTACAACCCACTACTCTTAGAGGTCTGTCGTAAACCCTTATACGAGCAACTCCGTGCCTTGGACTATCGGTCACGCCTCTTGCTAAAGTAAAGGCCATCTCTATCTACTGATCGGGGCTCTCTCTTTACTACCAAAATGCCCTTTCTAGTTTTTGATCTTGGCTCATCAGAAGGCTTAGCTATTCTCTCTCTTATTTATGTAAATTCATTAGAAAGACCCGTACCCTCGAGCTGCCGGCTTGGTGTGAAGTGATCATAGCCTGGGCTTAGTGGAGTCCTTACGATTTTATGAAAGATCGAATGCGACTGGGATCACGGAAGGCTAGCGTTATGCTTTACTCTACCTATCGAATCTTCAAAGCGTAAGAACTGAGCTACTTCGTTCCTTTTCATCTTTAATAACGTGTTCAGTTAGAAGAGCAAATCCCCCTCTCCAACCCCCCAAGGGGAGCAGAAGATAACGAAAGGGAGACTTCTAACTAAATCATAAGACAAGCTCCCCATTCCATCTATCATATCAGTCGAGTCGATCCGATTCGTTCTTATCTATAGATAACGCAAGAGAGAACTGATGACTTCGCGGATGGAGAGGGATTCGAACCCCCGGTATCCCTAAAAATACTTCGGTTTTCAAGACCGACTCTTTCAACCGCTCAGACATCCATCCCCTTCGCGCTTCGCTCGCCCTATCTATCCGCGAGCTGGCAGGTAGGGGCTTATCTATGTGATTCGCTACGCTTGCTTGCGCCTATCGGCGGGCTCTATTGCCTGCCGGTTAGCGAAACTTTGACGGTAGTACGAATCGCTACGCTTCGCTTGTTTCTATATGATAATATGCACCTACCTTGCTGCGCTCCCTGCCCTGCGGAGCAAGAGAGTGAAGAACGAATGATCCTCCAAACAAAAAGAGTGATCACGTCCGACGTGAGCGAGTGAGTGAAAGGCGTGGCAAGAGAGCGAGTTCAACTCGCGAACGATCAGCAAGTGAAGTACCGATCCTTTTGCGCCAGTTGCGAGACTGGTACTTGACGGCTCACGAGCATAGACTAAGGTTGTCCATCACTTATTTTCTTTCTAACCATAAGAAGACTGAACGCCCAGCTTCGCGGAGCAGCTCTCTCCCCAGCCCACAGCATAGTGTGGAATCTGGATCGTTTCATCGAGCAACATTTCTTTTAGATAGAAAGGTGTTCTGACTCTATTGGATCAAGTCATAACCTACGCCTTCTACTAGTATACTACTATGGAGAGACTAAGCTCTATTTCAGAGATTGGGCTCTCTTACTGTGCTCCGCCCCTACTAGTAAGAAGCTCTTCCCGAGCCAGGTTCCCTGGATCTACGTGTTCCGGGGAGGGCCTAAATGGATGAATTAAGAGGCGCGCCCAGGGGCTTCAAGAGCTCTTGCTCTGCGTATCCTCCTACTTCTTATTCTGAGGATGAGGAATCATACGAACCGCCTACTCGCCCTACCATTCATTCTAAAAAAAAAAATGAAAGCTGCTCGCCTTCACTAAGAAAACAATCCCTCCCCTTCTGTTACCTATTTTGACTCATATCTTCGGTATACCGTGATACAAGACAAGCACAGGAAAGGTGCTTCTTCCAAGCGGTCCCTCGCCCTATTCTCTCTCAATTGCCTATCCTTTCTAGATGAGGGGGAGTACCTTAGCAGTAGCTTCCAACACTTAAGATTGACCTCCGTGAGTGCCAGATATGAATGGTTTATGAATTTCATACGGGACTACTTTCTTACCTATAAAAGTTCAACCATGACTAACGAAACTGACCTAAGATAGCTCTCTCTCTCAAATACAAATCCCAAGAAAGAGATTCCTTGGATAAGTGGATAAATTTCATTTCAATTTGAATTTAAGGCGTTTGTCCTACTTATATTATAGTATAAAATAGTATAAATGTATAAATCAGTCTTCCAGCCTATCGAAATTCGTGTTTTTCTCCACCAACAACACATGCACTTTGTTGGCACTCACTCACTCAAAAAAAAGGTTATTCAATCCACTAGTGCAACTGAAGGTGCGTAGCCTCTTCTGAACCGAAACAAGAAAGAACTCATAACCACTGCTTGTGAACAGCTCTCCTCAACTGAAGGCGCACCTACTGTTACTAGAAGTCTAGTCTCTCTCAGGTCCAGTTTAGATCTCGAACTTACTTACTTTACTTAATAGGCCGGAAGAGAGATTCTTCAGAAAACCCGATTTCCTGTCCTGTCTTAAGAACCTGACTCAAAAGAGAAAAGAAGACCGGACTAAAAGAGATCTCACTTTTATATCCAGATTGGAACTGGATTTGAACGTCTTTGGATCCTGAGCCGGCTCCACTTTCCGGAATCCTTGCTCCTGGCTTATATTCACATAGGCCACTCATAAGACGTTCAACTCCCTAAAACACGTATAATTGAGAGACTCATAATCTCATTGGGTAAATGCCTACCTTCGGGAGAATCTTACCGAACGAGTTGTGACCCTGTCCTCTTCGCTTCCCAAGATATTTAGGGAAAAGGGCCGTCGTCGGCCACCGCTTGCTGACGACGGAACGCATCGTCAATTAAAAGTCCTCGCGTTGGACTTAGTTGTAAGGGTAGGTGTTCGGCATGTCCCTTGCTTGCGAACTTATAGGGCGGGTTTGGGGATCCCATTCCTCACGTTTCCCGTTGTCCCCAGACTTCATTCTTTCAACACTTGTATACTTTCTTAATAGTCAGGCGTGTCCCTGTCTCTAACAAGTGTGTGTGATCCACCGATTTACTGAGTGACTCTTTCTTACCGCCCATCTCTTAAATTAAAGCCTTATCAGACTTCCGATCCTTTTTGCCGATTGAAGAATTTTATGGTTTCACGAGAAAAAGCCCGGTGCTTTCTAAAAGCCTAAATACAATCAAACGTGAGCGCTAACATTCGCGCAGCTCAAGGAGTTGCTTGTTGCTTTCGAGCCGGAGCTTGCTGGGTAGTCAAGTAGTCCGTGAAGGTTAAATCACACTTGTGTTAAACAAGCAGAGTAGTCAAGCCAGAGAGGCAAAAAAAAGCAAGAAGCGGCGATCGACGAAATCAATCGTACTTTCACTGCTGCTTTCATAAAGCACCTTTGGGCAGCTGCTACTATTGGGATGGGATCCAATTCCGAGATCAATTCGACAATGAAACTCTTCAAGCAATGATCTTATCTATGTCATTTCTCTTGACGCGATACAAAAGACGACTTTCGAGAGTCACGGCTACGCCCCTTTGCTTGCTTCTTTTGGCATTCCACTTGGGACGAAAAGCATGGGCCTTACTCTTCTCTTCTCTTAAAGTACTTCCCCTTCCTTATTTGTTTAGTCTTGTTACCGCCCCTCCCTCCAACCCGACAACGACTCTACGACCCTTGGGCGACTTTCCTATTGATTTAGGAACTATTGACATATTAGATCGGCATTGTCAAATGATTTAGCGCTTAGCTACTAAATTGAATAAAAATAAGTAGCTTCAACCTGCTCTTACAAGACGAATCTCTTTCTATACTATATTTCATTTACTACGCAGCATCTCGAAAGACTTATGTTAAAATAAATCTCTCTTCTCTTGCTTATGAAAGTGTATCACTAGTGAATTGAACATAAATGGACTTGACCTGAGATAAGGTTTTCTCTACACTTCTCTTTTCTAACTACGAGTCAGATTTGGCTGCGCTCTTTCACCTATCGGCTCGGTAAGGTCAAATAGAATTCCGATCCTAGCTGACCCTACCCGGACTTCAAACTTTGTTCGATTGGCTTAGAGTGTCTTCGCCTCTTGGGGCAAATTCTCCGTCACTTTCAATGCTCTCAGTTCCTTTCTTCCCCGAGACAATCTCTCAACATTAAGATGTTGACCCGTTTTTCTTTTCTTTTCTGATTCCTCTCAATGAAATTTGCCATGTTGCACTAAGTTACTTACGGATGTATGCATGCAGTCCGGGAACACTTTGGGGTGAACACCCATCCGAACAAGTAGGGTCAATAGTTCAGCATTTAGGCCGTAACATTTAGCAACAAAAAAATCTTTAACCCAACAAGTGCTCTCCGAACCAAGCTAGATAGTCTCCTATCACTAGGCTCACCAACCAACCTGGACTTTGATTCTTATTATTCCTACCGGATATAAAAAACCATAAGGATTGTTTCCAGCCATGAGTTGAGTTCCCATATGACATAAGCGTTCTTGGGTGGGCTGGACCATTCCATCCAATTTCATAGAAGGGGCCCAATTTCGTATTTTTTGGTCGGCTCGGCGATAGGCTTCGCTTCTACGACTGCCTCCCCAGCCGTTGCAAACACTGAGCGAGAACGGTGACGGGGCGCACAAAGAATGTCGTTGCGGGGGGATGCGATTCGCCAAGCCGGGGCAAACAAAGCCGGCCGGCCCTACCGGATTAGGAATGCGAAGGCCTCTCCTTTTTTCTCATTTTGTTTGAGGCGGGCCGAATAGAGAATGAAATGCAGAAATCGGGGAAGGAGGCCTTTTTTTTTTGGTTTAAGGGCTGCTCACCCTACCGAAGTACCAAAGGCTTTCGTTCTTATCGATCCGATCCGGGTTTCGATCTATATGACCTCCGGGCGGTACAAAGTACACCTCTTCCGTAGAGGCAGGTAGTAACCTAACCTTTAAGAGTCTCTGGGGGGAGCCCTCTTATCTATCAATGGAGGGATCTCCGTGCGTGGCGTGATAAGGAATCCTAGAAAAGATCGATCACGACTCCCTCCCCGGTCCCACGAAGATCTCTACATACTTGTCTGTTCAGCCCAGGACAACTGAGATCTTCTGGTCTGCGTGCGTGGGAGCAGCTCAAACAAAGAAGAGTCTGGTCTGAATTCGGGCCCGGCCCGCCCGTCTGCTGCTAGGTTCGGGAATAGCGCCATGCGAGGGCGCCGCTATGCCCCTTAATGAATCGAATGGTCCTTCGACCTTCATTTGATTCCGACGGCCGGCATAGATCTCATGAAACCCGCCCACTACGAAAAAAGCCCTGCCCTTTTCCTTCGCTACTAGGGAGAGTAAGCAACCTCTCTCCGCGCCGGACCGTCGAGTCGATCGTGTCATGTGCAACGTCCATCAATGATGGTTCATTAATGTCCATTGATTTAGACTCCTTCCCCCTTCCCAACTACGAATAAGATCGAGAGGAGCCCGAAAGAAAGCCCCCCAACCAAGAACGGAAACGGAAGCCTTTCTATTCATTTATTCATTCCCCATTCTCTCTTAAATAAAGCTCGCCCTCGAGCTTAAATTTGAATATAAATAAAGGGCAGGTCGGCCGGGTCTTTCCCTGTTGTTCTGTTTCCGCCACGAGAAAGACGCACGGAAGAGGTATGCCCAGCCCGCTTAGGTTGCTTGCAATGAGAGTTTCTGTTGTCTCGGTAGGGAACTGTATGATCTTTTCCCCTATTGTATTGAATCAATAAAATAAAAAAAGAGGTCAGTGCTACGGCCCCCTATTGTTTGATCCAATATTGACCGGGGACGAGCCCCGACTTCCATAGGTCCTTGGTTTGACCTCCCGTAGTGGTCCTTGCTTTTCTTTTAATAAAGCTCCGCGGGGCCAATTTCTCGTACTTGCGTGATGTGTCCCCCTTTCGTCGAGTGCCCCGCCCGGTTCACTGGGCTGTTGGCCTACCAAGCACTTGCCCGCTGCTCTTGCCGCCCGCTTGACGGGCGGAGCGCTCGTTATCCTGACTCTCTGCTGGGGCCCACTATTGCTCGAGCCATAAGCTATGGCAGCTCCAGCTCGCAACCACGGGACGGGGGCCCGCCATGCGAGGCCAGAGTGGGCTCAGCGGTCAGCCCCCATTCGAATTACGTTAGGGGGTCTTTCGCTTTTGCCAGATCTAGAGAGATACTACGAGTCCTCCGTCCCAGATTCTATCGCCGCGGCCATCTGGTTCACCGGTACTACCAAAAAGTCTCATGCTTACGTTACTGTTATTGATGGTTTAATTATCTTGGACCACGAAGACCCCGGTCGTGCTTCTGGTTTCCATTCCCATCATCATATTGATGGTAAATCTCCTCGTGCTCCGCCATAAGAACTTGGAGTCCGTATCATAGTGAAGGTAAGGTAACGCTGTGATTCTTGCTCAAAAAACAGACCGAACGCGTTCGAGTTATTGGCTCGTCCGACCCGGCAGCATTCATGAGTCGCTCGTTCAACTGTCCCTCGGAGACATGGTCGAGAAGTACCATGCATCCCCCCGTCCTTTATTTCTCTCGGTCCCACCCAGCAAGATAGGGCTCAGCCAAAAAACGTGAACGACCCTCCGCGAGCCTTATTTTTTTAGTAAAGTCAAGCTTTGGCTCTCTAATAAAGAAATGGATCAAAAAAAGGGGAGACTTCTGCAACGGGCTATGCCACCCAAACCAACTGAGGGAAGTCGCATCCGTCCCATCGCAAGCACCTACAATGTCATGATCACATTGGTTTACCCTTTTTTATTTGGTAGTTCAACGGACGGTCGCCCCTCCAACAAGAAAAGGTATAAATATGGAAACTTCTCTGCCATTTGAATCGGAGAATTTATGGAGGAAATCGGGTTTTAAATTTCCAGAAACCACACGATTATATAGCCAAAGGGAATAGGCCGCGCCTAAAATCATCCCAAGCGCTGATAATGTGGCTACTAAGCTATTTCTTTGGAAAGCTCCTACTGAGATGAGAAATTCCCCGATAAAGCTGCTAGTACCAGGTGAACTCATATTGGCCAAAGTAGAAGAGAAGAAAATGGTAGAGAGATTCGGCATGGTGCTCACTAAACCTCCGTAATATCTAACAAGTCGAGTCTTATGTCGGTCATATAGAACACCAACACATAGAAAAAGGGCTGAAGGAACCAGTCCATGACTTAACATCGGTAGAATGCTACCTCCAATTCCCTGTATGTTCGATAGAGCCAAAGATTCCCCCCCACTGATCAGAGTACGCCGATTACCCCCCGAACCGTACAAGATATTTACCATCTATCATACGGCTTTCTAACTTCACTTCTTTTTCTGGTCGTTCCGTTCTGTCGATCGATGGTAGTATAAGAGATCTGTAACCCCCCAAAGTTATTTACATAATGGTTCCTGCTTCCTACCCATAGTTAGTATGTATCCCCCCCCGTCATACTACAGTATCACATCGTAGACCCCCACCCCAACTCTATCTTCCTTATCAGTGAACCGGAACATAGTGCATAGGTACTCTTCAATGCAGCGGGGACGAGACGACGTGATATAATACGATCACGTACAGAAGCCCTTCGGCTCGGTGGAACTTCTCGTGACTGCCTTTATGAGGTCCTATCGGGTCGGGATAGGTAGGCCCGACGCCTTTCCCTTCCCCCGACCGAGCAGTAGTTCCCCACGGCTGACAAATAGGAGTTTAGGCCGTAAAAGAAAGGCACCGGCCCCCCCCCACCACTGGGATTTAGCTTTCCTTATCTACGTGCGCACTGCGTCAGCACTGGCGACAAAGAGGTTGGCTTTACTGAAGTGAAGAAGAAGGGGCGGGCCCTCCGAGTGTCATATTTTGGCCGAGTTTACCGTACTTCCGGCCCTTATGTTACGCGATTTTGTTACGTTCCACCGCTGTTACGCCAGAAAGAAAAGGTTCCACACGAGCTCTCGTTCTGCGGCGTGATGGCAGGACCGATAGGAGATTGGCGCCGGGTGTAGATAGGGTCAAATCTGCAGGGGTTATGAAAATACATAGGCCCCTTCTCTTTTGGATGAATGGGGTGGTTTAGAAGGCGCTTTCCGATTTACGGTCCCTCGGAGCGAAGGGTTGGCAGGTAGTATGGGCCCTCTGACTTCCAGCTATGTGCTGTGCGGCTCCCGCGAAGCGAATGAAGGGAAGCTCCTCGAGCTTACCTTACGGGTGAGCTTACGCTTACTCTCAGCCTCTTTGATTGGTAGGCGGGCGGGCGGAGCCCCCTACTGGAGATTCCATTCATAAGGCTAATTATCTCTTGTTGTGACGCGGCCGACTACTAGAGGCTACTTTTAGCTTATATAGTGGCCCTTCTACTTTGGTGTAGTTGTAGTTTGTATTGGTACTGAATGAATATATGCGAGCAGTATAAGCCCTTTTCCGACCTGGGAAAAGCAGCGAACTCTATAAGCTAGGGCCTTTGTTCTTGGATACGAAGACTATTCCGTTATCAGCGGAAAGCCGCCTTAGAGATTGAACGTCGACTTATCTTATTACCTCGCTGATAGCTTGTAGTGAACAGCCCACTTATGAAAGCAAGCGAAAGCAGCCTTTGGTACTTAAGTAGTTGACGGTTTGGAAGCCTTGCAACTATGATAGAAAGCCGTTTGCCACCCGGGGCGCCTTCGCTTTTCTTTTGAATCAAAATAGGTCGCGACTCTTTTAGTCGGTCGGGGGAAGCTAGCGCTTATACGAGTACGAGAGCTCCGCTTCCTCGTCTTGCTTCTGGCAAAGCTTTGACTTTGCTTACTTCTCTCGCGCTTGCTTGCGAGAAGGCTTGGAGTCCCTTTCGCTAGGTCCAAAAAAGCTTCCGAAAAAAGGGAAAGATCTGATCCAAGAGAAATCCCGCATATGGGGCGCAGCTGATATGCGGCTAGGGCTAGGCGATCATATCATGCCATAAAAGACTTCTATATGTATAGAGAGATAGAATAGATGTTCATGGATAGATAGACATTCCATTGATTCTGAGTTTTGGGGCTCGTCGATCCAAATGAATCATTCTTCTGCTCTCTCTTCGCCCCCCCCCGCCCCGAAACTGACGCACAGGGCCCATTCGCTTCGCGCGCGGGAAGGCGACGGAGCGGTTCATGAGACCGCGGCGGTGTGGAGCAGCCGCGACACTTCGTGTCGCCTTACCTTAGCTGGATCTCGCTGGTGCCACCTAAACGGTAGGTAGGCGGCGGATGTGTGACGTTTGGAGTTGTCGTTCGTGCACCTGTCCCCAATGGAAGAATGAGTGATCCGTTCCCCTGCAGATCATGGCCTTACCACTCGGTCCCCGATGGCCAGCGGGGGATTCGGTATAGCAGCTCACGTTCATTTGCGCTGCGCGTTCCCGCTGGACTGGACACGTGTTAGCTGTAGGAAGTATGGTTCCGAAAGCACCTTCGGTTCGCCAGTTCAGGCTCAACTCCTCGCTTTACGTTAGCGGACCTACAGGTCGGGCCGGGGCTCTGCGCTCTTTCTTTCTGTGTGGGACGATGCCGGGGAGAGAAGGGAATGCGTCGAAGCGGCGAACAACAACAAATTTTGGCTCCATGAGATGAGCCCAGTGCATTGGACCGATGGATAAGAGAACTGAGCTGGCCCAAAAAGCGCTTAGGCGCTCTACGTACGATGTAGACTCCATCAGATACATATCGATTTCTTTCTGATAAAAAGAAATAGATAGTTGTCTAGATAGAAATAGGGGATTTCCCCTTATTATTGATAGATTCCCTCTCTTCCTACTCTTTTGATCAGATCAGCAGGCTTCTATCAATCGATTTGAAAATCGCACGTTCATCTCGCTTTTCGTTCATTTTCGCCACGCCAACATAGCCATCCAAATAAGAAGTAGGCGAAGCAGCTAGAAGCTGACGCTTCTAGCCCTTTCATTATTCTTATTCACGAATGAATTGGGAAAGCCAACAGAAAGATTCGATTCTGACTTCGTGGAGCCGGTGCTGCTGTTGCCTGCGCGTAGGGCCGTCTTCCACTCCCGTCCCGGGGCGCGGAGGGGCTTTTGTTTTTGGAACAGACGGCAGTCTTTTGCTGACGCCTCGAATCAAGCTTTTATTGCGACATGCTATGTTTTCTCCCCTATTGCTAGTAGGTTGATGGGTCGCA